GCGTATCCCCCTTTGTTCCGGTCATGGAATAGATGAAATAAATCAAAAAATGGATTTTTGTTCAAGAATGAAATCTTATTGGAACTGTCCATATCCGGTTCATCCTTCGGAACCATATCACATCCCGGATCTGATGAAATAGGATGAATTGAGACGGTATTTTGTAAATACGTAATTATCTTGAATATATCAACCATTTCTTTATTTTCCGATCGCCTGGAAGGGGCAAAAGAAACATCTTGTTGTTTCTTCAACAATTTCGGATCTCTAGTGGACCTCTCGGTAGGATTCGAACCCAGATGAAGTTCTGACCATCTGTCAGAGAAAAAAGAACGAATTGATCTTGTAGGATTCCCAAGAAATTCTTCGATTTCTTCCGGAAGCAGATGATTATTCATCTGCTTCTCACGCTCCGTGAATAGCCGGGACATTGAGGAATATCCAGAAAGGCATTTCGGGAATCGATCTGATTCTATCTCTGTTCGTTCCGTTTGAAGAAAGGAAGGATCCCAAAGAATCGATCCTTCTTTTAGTTGCTGAATCTCTGTTTGATTGATCAATGTGTGATATTCCGAATCCTCATTCCTAATGGAATCGAAATGATCTCTAGATTGATCAGAAGATCCTTTCAATTGGCTAGAATCCGTTACTTGAACGAAAATAGATCTTGTGGAATCATATTGAATATTTGACGATACATTCCGTACCTTGCTAAAAAACCGATCCTTGTTTACCAACCACACATTGTCTAACCAAATCAAATTATCTCTCGATACGTTCCTCAAAAAATCCGATTCGTGCGGATTCTTCCCCCAACTAACGAAGAAATCTTGGCGGAATTGCCACATATGAAATTGAGCACAATTTTGCAAAGAAATACCCCACTTGTTTCTCGAGAAGAGATGGGAAACATGCTCAATATCATTTGATTGAATAGTTGCCTCAGCTCCTTGTTGTTTGAAGAAACCCTCCACTTCAATCGGTCTTTTTTCACGAAAAGCAGACATGAGATAACAAATCAAGTGTTTCACTAAGATTTCGAATAGCTGTCCCGAATTCAAGTTGATTATGTTTCGCTTCTTCCTCGGAGAAAGACGATCAAAGAATTCCCAATCATGGTCCTTGCGGATCGGATCATCCGTATAGGATACAAAAAGAAACTCCAGATAGTTGATATCTTTCTCTTTGAATGAGATCTCAATTCCAGCTATGGTTTCATTAGCTATCTTACAACTAGAATCCCTCTTTTTTCCGATCCGGTTCCTCCACCACCGCGAACCCCAGTTAGATTCAGGCATGATACACTTTTTAGTTATTGGGAGAACCCAAGTACTCTCTTTCGAATCCATGAAACAACTCTCAGAGATCTTTTTCCCTTTTGGAAGATACAGGAGCGAAACAATCAACCTATTGATATTGGAAGACCAAAAAGATTCTTCCAATGTATCATTTCTGGGTCCAATGGAATTCATAGGTATAGGAAGAATAGGTATAGGAAGAAGCCCCATCAAATAGAGATTTTTTCTTTCGACCATATTTCGATTGTTAATACGATATAGAAGGACCGCTACTACAAGCAGTACTACACCTTTGATCGTGAAATATCGATTGCTTGTTGAACCCTGTGAATCACGTGAAAGTAGGATACTCCAAATTCGGGGGTCAAAGAGTTTCATAAAACGTTCTTGGTGGAAAAAAATGTGAGTGAAAGATCCCACTGAATCGAATTGGGTCCATGAATCTAAGAAATAGTGAGAATTCTTGATCTCTCTCAATATCTCTCTCAATTCGAAGATCCAGGATTTGAATTGATGTCGTTTCATTGATTCCTGTTTCATTGATTCCTCCTAAAGATTTCATTTCAATTGGAATTTGGTTATTCACGATGTACGATGATCCCTGTTAAGCATCCATGGCTGAATGGTTAAAGCGCCCAACTCATAATTGGCAAATTCGTAGGTTCAATTCCTGCTGGATGCACGCCAATGGGAACGTTCAATAAGTCTATTGGAATTGGCTCTGTATCAATGGAATCTCATCATCCATACATAACGAATTGGTATGGTATATTCATACCATAACATATGAAGAGTAAGAACTCGAATTCTTATCGATACTGGAACTCATAGGGAAGAAAATGGATTTATGGATGGAATCAAATATGCAGTCTTTACAGAAAAAAGTATTCGGTTATTGGGGAACAATCAATATACTTCTAATGTCGAATCAGGATCAACTAGGACAGAAATAAAGCATTGGGTCGAACTCTTCTTTGGTGTCAAGGTAATAGCTATGAATAGTCATCGACTCCCGGGAAAGGGTAGAAGAATGGGACCTATTATGGGACATACAATGCATTACAGACGTATGATCATTACGCTTCAACCGGGTTATTCTATTCCACCTCTTGGTTATTCTATTCCACCTCTTATAGAGAAAAGAACTTAAATCAAAATACTTAATAACACGGCGATACATTTATACAAAACTTCTACCCCGAGCACACGCAATGGAGCTGTAGACAGTCAAGTGAAATCCAATCCACGAAATAATTTGATCTATGGACAGCGTCGTTGTGGTAAAGGTCGTAATGCCAGAGGAATCATTACCGCAGGGCATAGAGGGGGAGGTCATAAGCGTCTATACCGTAAAATCGATTTTCGACGGAATGAAAAAGACATATCTGGTAGAATCGTAACCATAGAATACGACCCTAATCGAAATGCATACATTTGTCTCATACACTATGGGGATGGTGAGAAGAGATATATTTTACATCCCAGAGGGGCTCTAATTGGAGATACCATTGTTTCTGGTACAGAAGTTCCTATATCAATGGGAAATGCCCTACCTTTGAGTGCGGTTTGAACTATTGATTTACGTAATTGGAAGTAACCAATTAGGTTTACGACGAAACCTAGAAATCGATCACTGATTCAATTTGAGTACCTCTACGGGATAGACCTCAACAGAAAACTGAAGAGTAACGGCAGCAAGTGATTGAGTTCAGTAGTTCCTCATATAAAATTATTGACTCTAGAGATATGGTAATATGGAGAAGACAAAATTGTTTGAAGCACGGACAGAACCGGAAGCGCCCCTTGTTTCAAAGAGAGGAGGACGGGTTATTCACATTTCATTTGATGGTCAGAGGCGAATTGAAAGCTAAGCAGTGGTAATTCTAAAGATCCCCCGGGGGAAAAATAGAGATGTCTCCTACGTTACCCGTAATATGTGGAAGTATCGACGTAATTTCATAGAGTCATTCGGTCTGAATGCTACATGAAGAACATAAGCCAGATGACGGAACGGGGAGACCGAGGATGTATAAGATCATAACATGAGTGATTCGGCAGATTTGGATTCCTATATATCCACTCATGCGGTACTTCATCATACGATTCATATAAGATCCATCTGTCTAGATATCATCATATACATCCAGAAAGCCGTATGCTTTGGAAGAAGCTTGTACGGTTTGGGAAGGGGTTTTTATTGATCAAAAAGAAGAATCTACTTCAACCGATATGCCCTTAGGCACGGCCATACATAACATAGAAATCACACTTGGAAAGGGTGGACAATTAGCTAGAGCAGCAGGTGCTGTAGCGAAACTGATTGCAAAAGAGGGTAAATCGGCCACATTAAGATTACCATCTGGGGAGGTCCGTTTGATATCCAAAAACTGCTCAGCAACAGTCGGACAAGTGGGTAATGTTGGGGTGAACCAGAAAAGTTTGGGTAGAGCCGGATCTAAGTGTTGGCTAGGTAAGCGTCCTGTAGTAAGAGGAGTAGTTATGAACCCTGTAGACCATCCCCATGGGGGTGGTGAAGGGAGGGCCCCAATTGGTAGAAAAAAACCCACAACCCCTTGGGGTTATCCTGCGCTTGGAAGAAGAAGTAGGAAAAGGAATAAATATAGTGATCGTTTTATTCTTCGTCGCCGTAAATAGGAATTTTCATATTGAAAATCGAATAGATAGGAATATGTTTCTTCGTCTTTACCTTTACGAAATAAAACAAAATAAGGAGTAATTAGCTGTGGCACGTTCACTAAAAAAAAATCCTTTTGTAGCTAATCATTTATTGGAAAAAATTGAGAAGCTCAACATGAAGGAGGAGAAAGAAATAATAGTAACTTGGTCCCGGGCATCTACCATTATACCCACAATGATCGGCCATACAATTGCTATTCATAATGGAAAGGAACATTTACCTATTTATATAACGGATCGTATGGTGGGTCACAAATTGGGAGAATTCGCACCTACTCTTACTTTCCGGGGACACGCGAGAAACGATAATAGATCTCGTCGTTAATGAAGTAAAATTAGGTGCTTCATCATTCATTAGTGGGAGGTAAACCTTATGTCAAGGTATAGAAAGTGGAAGGCGAGCACAAAAAAGCATAGTAGGAAGAGTATCGCAACTACACGAGTACAAGCTTTTGCTCAATATGTATGCATGTCCGCTCACAAAGCACGAAGAGTCATTGATCAGATTCGTGGGCGTTCTTATGAGGAAACACTTATGCTACTGGAACTCATGCCTTATCGAGCATCTTATCCCGTTTTTAAATTGCTTTATTCTGCAGCAGCAAATGCTACTCACAATCTTGGTTTCAAGGAAGCAGATTCATATATTAGTAAAGCCGAAGTCAATGAGGGTACTATCGTGAAAAGGTTAAAACCTCGAGCTCGAGGACGTAGTTATCCGATAAAAAAACCCACCTGTCATATAACTATTGTATTGAAGGATAGAACTTTAAATGAGGACTTCCCTTTTGGAAATAAACCCTATGTTTTAGAGGATCCTATAATAAAAAGATATCTAAAGGAGAGAAAGGAAGAGAGAGATGGGAAAAAAAATAAATCCACTTGGTTTTCGTCTTGGTTCAAATCAAAGTCATAGGTCCCTTTGGTTCGCACAACCAAAAAGTTATTCCATGGGTCTCCAGGAAGATGAAAAAATACGGGATTGTATCAAGAATTATGTACAACAAAATATGAGAATATCCTCAAGTTTCGAAGGAATTGCACATATAGAGATTCAAAAAAAAATCGATCTAATCCAGGTCATAATTAATATTGGATTCCCAAATTTGTTAATGGAGGGTCGAACACGAGGAATCGACGAATTACAGACCAATGTACAAAAGGGATTTCATTCTGTGAACCGAAGACTTAACATTTCTATCGCAAGAGTTGCAAAACCTTATAGACAACCTAATATTCTTGCAGAATATATAGCTCTACAATTAAAGAATAGAGTTTCATTTCGAAAAGCAATGAAAAAGGCTATTGAATTAACTGAACAAGCGGATACAAAAGGAATTCAAGTGCAAATTGCAGGGCGTATCGATGGAAAAGAAATTGCACGTGTCGAATGGATCAGAGAAGGTAGGGTTCCCCTACAAACCATTCGAGCTAAAATTGATCATTGTTCCTATCCAGTTCGAACTATCTATGGGGTATTAGGCATTAAAATTTGGATATTTGTAGATGAACAATAATAGATAGATCTTTCATTTACTTGTCATTCTATCCAACAATAGAAGAAAGAATGACAAAAGTCTCATTCTTTTTACTTTTGACCTTCAATCAAAATAAGCAATTCTAATTCTATAGGGTTGAATAAAAATTCAATTGACCATTTGGTGGAATTGCTATGCTTAGTGTGTGACTCGTTGGTTTTTTCTTTAGAGTTGGGATTCAAAAAAAAACAACAACAGACAGAATGATCCCTAACTAATAACTATGGAACTAATAACCAGCTCATTGCTTCGTATTATCGAGATCCAAGGAACCAGTTCAGTCACTATATGATGTGTCGATCATATAGTTGTAGCAACTGAAATCCTTTTTCCATAAAAGAAAGATCCATCAGATTATGGGTTGTGAATCAAAATGGAGAGATGTGGGTAAATGGAAGGATGAGAGAAAGGGAGCAAGAGAATATTAATGATATAAGAGTCCAATATGTATGGCCTATGCATCATCTCATAAAACGCAGTGTAATAAAGCATTAATACGGATTCGTCCATAATTCAAAGAATCCGGTTCATAGTAAAAAATAATAATAAAGAGCCTCAAGTCAATAGAGACTGAGAAGATTGACTCGGGAACGCATTTAATCGGGAGCTCCATTGCGCAGTTCAGTTCAGGCCTAGCCATTAATGAGAAGCTATGGGAACGACGGAACCTGTGACTGCAGAAGATTCTATTGCGAATGAATTCTAATTATTCATTGGGTGGGATGGCGAAACTAACCAGGAACCAATTGATTTATTCTGAGAGGCCATGGGTTGACCTACGAATGAAGCGGATGAAAGAGTAAATATTCGCCCGCGAAACACTTTTATTGGATTGAAAAATTTTGCGGTAAAGGTCAAACAAGGATTCGGTATAAAAATATAAAAATGAAAGGCATTATCCATAAATAGAAATCTACGTCCTATAAAAATGGATGTCTAGCCATATAAAATGGATGTCTAGCCATATATACAAGATATACGGATTCCTACGTGACAGATTAAATATCAATAAATCCCACGATTTAGTGTATTATTCTATTCATTAAATACATGTGTATCTAATCATTTTATTCGCGAGGAGCTGGATGAGAAGAAACTCTCATGTCCAGTTCTGCAATAGAGATGGTATTGAGAAACAACCATCAACTATAACCCAAAAAGAACCAGATTCCGTAAACAACATAGAGGGAGAATGAAGGGACTATCTTATCGAGGCAATCATATTTGTTTCGGTAGATACGCTCTTCAGGCACTTGAACCCGCTTGGATCACATCTAGACAAATCGAAGCAGGGCGGCGAGCAATGACACGATATGCACGCCGTGGTGGAAAAATATGGGTACGTATATTTCCCGACAAACCAGTTACAGTAAGACCTACAGAAACACGTATGGGTTCGGGGAAGGGGTCCCCCGAATATTGGGTATCCGTCATTAAACCGGGTCGAATACTTTATGAAATAGGCGGAGTATCCGAAACTGTAGCCAGAGCAGCTATTTCAATAGCTGCGTCCAAAATGCCTATACGAACTCAATTCGTTATTGCGGGATAGGGATGTGGAAACAAAAGGGGTGTGAGGAAATACAATCACAGATTTTTTGTTTTATTTCTGGACAAACAATATTTCTTTATTTTTTCCTTCGCCTTTTGCATTGAAAGAAAAGATAAAAAAAAAATGATATGATTCAAACTCAGACCCATTTGAATGTAGCGGACAACAGCGGGGCTCGGGAATTGATGTGTATTCGAATCTTAGGGGCTAGCAATCGCCGATATGCTCATATTGGTGACGTTATTGTTGCTGTAATTAAAGAAGCGGTGCCAAATATGCCTCTTGAAAGATCCGAAGTAATCAGAGCTGTAATTGTACGTACATGTAAAGAACTCAAACGCGGCAACGGTATGATAATACGATATGATGACAATGCGGCAGTTGTCATTGATCAAGAAGGAAATCCAAAAGGAACTCGAGTTTTTGGCGCGATCGCTCGGGAATTGAGACAGCTGAATTTCACTAAAATAGTCTCATTAGCTCCTGAGGTATTATAAATATTAGTAGATGAGATCATGATATAGTAAGTAGGGGGTATCTGAAATAGATCAATTAGTGGATTGTGTCTCACGCATATACCTTTAATAACTCATAAATAACTCATAAATAAATACAAAATTAAAGAAAAAAACAGAACATGTTGATTATATCAAAACAAAGAGGCACCAATAATTATAGTTCTCATGGGTAGGGACACTATTGCCGATATAATAACTTCTATAAGAAATGCTGATATGGATAAAAAAGGAACGGTTCGAATAGCATCCACTAATATTACCGAAAGCATTGTTAAAATACTTCTACGAGAAGGTTTTATTGAAAACGTTAGGAAACATCGAGAAAACAATAAAAATTTCTTGGTTTCAACCCTGCGACATAGAAGGAATAGGAAAGGGACATATAGAAACATTTTAAAGCGTATCAGCCGACCCGGTTTACGAATCTATTCCAACTATCAACGAATTCCTAGGGTTTTAGGCGGAATGGGGATTGTCATTCTTTCTACCTCTCGAGGAATAATGACAGATCGTGAGGCTCGACTCCAAGGGATTGGAGGAGAAATTTTGTGTTATATATGGTAACCCTTCTAGTATCCGAATTTGATCCGTAACTTCCTATTTGTAAAAAAGAGAGGAAAGTCTGGTTGTCTAATATCATATCACTCCTCCTCCATTAATTGATACTTCAAGAGGGTTACCTGGAATGAAAGAACAAAAATTGATTCATGAGGGTTTAATTATTGAATCACTTCCCAATGGTATGTTCCGGGTTCGTTTAGATAACGAAGATCTGATTCTAGGTTATGTTTCGGGTAGGATCCGACGTAGTTTTATACGGATACTACCAGGAGATAGAGTCAAAATCGAAGTAAGTCGTTATGATTCAACCCGGGGACGTATAATTTATAGACTTCGTAACAAAGATTCGAACGATTAGGTGCCTTTTTAAACATGCCTTTCATGGGGTGGGTATACAACTCGAGGTTCAAAATTTCAAGAGACTTATTTTCTTCCAAGGAGTAGATTCAGAATTAAGGTAAGGAATTAAAAATATGAAAATAAGGGCTTCCGTTCGTAAAATTTGTGAAAAATGCCGATTGATCCGTAGACGGGGACGAATTATAGCAATTTGTTCCAACCCGAGACATAAACAGAGACAAGGGTAATCTTTCTAAAAAGGGACTCTCTAAAGGACCCGATATACAAATAAAGGATCTGTTTTGACACGAAATGGATATATCCATATATCTCTGACTCATATTTATGAGATGATAAAATATGACAAAATCTACACCAAGAATTAGTGCACGTAGAAGTGGGCGTATTGGTTCACATAAGACTGGACGTAGAATACCAAAAGGAATTATTCATGTTCAAGCGAGTTTCAACAATACCATTGTGACTGTTACAGATGTACGAGGTCGGGTGGTTTCTTGGGCCTCTGCTGGTACTTGTGGATTCAAAGGCACAAGAAGAGGGACACCATTTGCTGCTCAAACCGCAGCAGGAAATGCTATTCGTACAGTAATGGATCAGGGTATGCAACGAGCAGAAGTCATGATAAAGGGTCCAGGTCTCGGAAGAGATGCAGCATTACGGGCCATTCGTAGAAGTGGTATACTATTAAGTTTCGTACGTGACGTAACCCCTATGCCACATAATGGATGTAGACCTCCTAAAAAAAGACGTGTGTAGAAATAAGAATGGAACGGATTTCAAGAGAAATAAATGATTCAATAATCTGATTAAAAAAGAATATAATATTAGTATGGTTCGAGAGGAAGTAGCAGTATCCACTCGGACACTACGGTGGAAGTGTGTTGAATCAAGAGTAGACAGTAAGTGCCTTTATTATGGCCGTTTCATTCTGTCCCCACTTATGAAAGGTCAAGCAGATATGATAGGTATCGCAATGAGAAGGGCTTTACTTGGAGAAATAGAAGGAACATGTATCACACGTGCAAAATCTGAGAAGGTACCACATGAATATTCTACAGTAGTAGGTATTGAAGAATCCGTACATGAAATTTTAATGAATTTGAAAGAAATTGTATTAAGAAGTAATCTGTATGGAGCTCTCGACGCATCTATTTGCGTCAGGGGTCCTAGATGCGTAACTGCTCAAGATATTATCTCACCGCCTTCTGTGGAAATAGTGGATACTACACAGCATATAGCTAGCCTGATGGAACCAATTGATTTGTGTATTGAATTACAAATCGAAAGAGATCGTGGATATCGTATGAAAACCCCAAATAACTATCAAGATGGAAGTTATCCTATAGATGCTGTATTCATGCCTGTTCGAAATGCGAATCATAGTATTCATTCTTATGGGAATGGGAATGATAAACAAGAGATACTTTTTCTCGAAATATGGACGAATGGAAGTTTCACTCCTAAAGAAGCACTTCA